TGCTGCGGTTTGAGCGGCAAATGGTGTACCCCTTCTTGTACCCTTGAATCCACAAGCCCCGGCAGAGGACCAAGAAATTACCCGACCCCGTACATCTGTAACAGTCACAATGGTATTGTTGAAACTTGCTTGAACATGAATAACTCCCTTGGGGATTCTACGTGTATTCTTACGTGAACCAATACGTCTATTTCTACGCGAACCAATTTTTGGTATAGGTTTTGCCATATTTTATCATCTCATAAATATAAGTCAGAGATATATGGATATATCCATTTCATGTCAAAACAGATCTTTATTCTTTTTTTTTTTTTACTTATTTTATTTATTTGTACATCTGTACATCGGGTCCTTTAGATTTCGAGAGTCTTTTTGTTTTAGAAAGATTATCCTTGTCTTTGTTTATGTCTCGGGTTAGAACAAATTACTATAATTCGTCCCCGCCTACGGATCAATCGACATTTTTCACAAATTTTACGAACGGAGGCCCTTATTTTCATATTTGTCATTCCTTTTTTTAATTCCGAATCTACTTATTGGAAGAAAATAAGTTTCTTGAAATTTTTAATTTCGAATTGTATCCTCACGAAAGAATGTTGAAATTGAAAAAACCGCCTAATCATTCAAGTCTTTGCTTTGGAGTCTCTAAATTATACGCCCTTTGGTTGAATCATAAGGACTTACCTCAATTTTTAGTCTATTTCCTGGTAGTATACGTATAAAACTACATGAAATCCTTTACGAAACAAAAACCAGAATAATTTTTTTGTTATCTAAACGAATCCGGAAGATACATACCATCGGTAAGTTGTTCAGTAATTAAAGCCTCATGAATCCATTTTTGTTGTTTCATTCCAGGTAAAACCGCTTTGAAGTATCAACTAATGTAAGAGGGATAATATTATAAACTTGTCCTTTCTCTTTTTTCACAAATATGACCGTGTCGGCTATTAGAAAGATTACCATATATAACACAAAACTTCTCCGCCGATTCCTTCTAGTCGAGCCTTTCGGTCTGTCATTATACCTCGAGAAGTAGAAAGAATTACAACCCCCATTCCGCCTAAAATTCTAGGAATTCGTTGATAGTTAGAATATATTCGTAGACCGGGTCGACTGATCCGTTTTAAATTTAAAACATATGGTCCTTTCCTATTTCTTCTATGTCGTAGGGTTAAAACCAAAAAATATTTATTGCTTTCTTGATGTTTTCTCACGTTTTCAATAAAACCTTCTTGTAAAAGGATTTTAACAATATTTTCAGTGATGTTAGTAGATGGTATTCTAACTGTTCTTTTTTTATTCATGTCAGCATTTCGTATAGAGGTTATTATGTCAGCAATAGTGTCTTTACTCATGATAAACTAAGATTTTTGTTTCCCCCGAATTTTGATATAATCAACATGCTCTTTTTCTTTTTTTCTGAATTTTTTAATATTTATGAATTCTTTTTTTTTTTTTTATTTATATTTATGAATTATTAAAGATATATACGTGATAGATAAACAATTTACTAATTTACTAATTAATTAAATAAATTTAATCAATTTCATTCAAATACTATATTAAGGTCTTCCCCTATAATACTTCAGGTGCTAATGAAACTATTTTAGTGAAATTTAACTGTCTTAATTCCCGGGCGATCGCGCCGAAAATTCGGGTTCCTTTTGGATTTCCTTCTTGATCAATAACAACCGCAGCGTTGTCATCATATCGTATTATCATACCGTTGTCGCGTTTGAGTTCTTTACAAGTACGTACAATGACAGCTCGGACCACTTCTGATCTTTCTAGAGGTGTATTTGGTACTGCTTCCTTGATTACAGCAACAATAATGTCACCAATATGAGCATATCGTCGATTACTAGCTCCTATGATTCGAATACACATCAATTCTCGGGCCCCGCTGTTATCCGCTACATTCAAATGGGTTTGAGGTTGAATCATATCATTTTTTTATCGGTTTTTTCTTTTTCAATGCAAAGGTATAAATAAAAAAAGAAATATTATTTGTTCAAAACAAAAAAAGAAACCTGCAATTGTTTTTTTTTTCATCCCAAAAACTCCTTTCGTTTGTTTCTACACTCCTATCCAGAAAGAATGAATTGAGTTCGTATAGGCATTTTAGATGCCGCTATTGAAATAGCCCTTCTAGCTATATTTTCTGCTACTCCGCTCATTTCATAAAGTATTCTACCGGGTTTAACAACAGCTACCCAATATTCGGGAGATCCTTTCCCCGAACCCATACGTGTTTCTGTAGGTCTTACTGTAACAGGTTTGTCTGGAAATATGCGTACCCATATTTTTCCACCGCGGCGTGCATTTCGTGTCATTGCTCGCCGCCCTGCTTCTATTTGTCTAGATGTGATCCAAGCGGGTTCAAGCGCTTGAAGAGCATATCTACCGAAGCAAATACGATTACCTCGATAAGATATTCCTTTCATTCTTCCTCTGTGTTGTTTACGGAATCTGGTTCTTTTGGGGTTATAGTTGATGGTTGTTTAGCAATTCCATCCATCTCTACTACAGAACCGGACACGAGAGTTTCTTCTCATCCAGCTCCTCGCGAATTAAACAATTAAAAATAATTAAACAAAAAAAAAATACACGGTTAATAATATATGGAATCGTGGGATTCTTTGAAATTTGATCTAATCAATTATAAATTAGAAATTTTTTGTGTTTTAATATATAATTTAACACGTATTCTATTTATAGATAATGTCGTTTTGGTAGAACGCTATAATGAATCTTTATTTTGTTTTTCCTTTTATTTCGAATCGACCAAAATTTAGAAATAAAAAAAAATTCGCGGGCGAATATTTACTCTTTCAACATTCAGTTGTAAGATTAGTCTATGACATGACCTCTCAGAATAAATGAATAGGTTTCTGGTTCGTTCCGCCATCCTACTCAATGAATCATTAGGATTCGTTTTCAATAGAATCTTATGCATTCACAGGTTCTGTCGTTCCCACCACTTCTCGATTAATGATTAGGTCTGAATTTTACAACGGAGCCTCCAATTAAATTTATTCTTGAGTCAACCTTCTCAGTCTTTATTGGCTCGGGGCTCTTGATTTTTTGTTCTATGCACGGATTTGTCTAATTATGGATCAATCAGTATTGATGCTTTATTACATTCCCTTTATATGAGATGACTCATAGACCTTACATATTGGAATTATATATCATTAATATTCTTTTTCTATCTTTCTCTCACCCTTCCATTTATCTGTATACTTTATATTGCTTTACAACCCATAATCAGATTTTTATTTATGTAAAAAAGATTTCAGTTGCTACAATGATATGACTTATATATCATATCTTGACTGGTTCTTTCTATCCAGATAACACGAAGTGATGAGTTGGTTATTAGTTCTATAGTTATCAGTTTGTACTATAGGCTGTCCATTTTTTTGAATCCCAACCCTAAAAAAACCAACGAGTCACACACTAAGCATAGCAATTATATCAAATGATTAATCGAATTTTTATTCAACCTTATAGAATTGTTCTTTTTTTTTTTTATTATTTACCAGAAAAAGAATGAAAGAGTTTGCCATTTTTCGTTTTATCACCAGATATAACTAAATATAAGTCAAGTAAGTTCTTATTATTCCTCGTCTACAAATATCCAAATTTTGATACCTAATACCCCATAGATAGTTCGAACTGCATAGGAACAATAATCAATTTTAGCTCGAATGGTTTGTAGAGGAACTCTACCTTCTCGGATCCATTCAACACGTGCAATTTCTTTTCCGTCGATACGCCCTGCAATTTGTACTTGAATCCCTTTTGTACCTGCCTGTTCAGTTAATTCAATAGCCTTTTTCATTGCTTTGCGAAATGAAACTCTATTCTTTAATTGTCCGGCTATAAATTCTGCAAGAATATTGGGGTGCCCGTAAGGATTTGCAATTCTTGTAATAGCAATGTTGAGTTTTCGGTTTACACAATTGAGTTCTTTTTGTACATGCGTCTGTAATTCTTCGATTCTTCGAGTCCTGTCTTCTATTAATAACTTGGGGAATCCCATATAGATTATGACCTGAATCAAATCGATTCTTTTTTGAATCTCTATACGTGCAATTCCCTCTACATTAGAGGATATTTTCATATTATTTTGCACATAATTTTTGATACAATCTCGTATTTTTTGATCTTCTTGTAGATCCTTTGAATAATTTTTTGGTTGTGCAAACCAAAGAGAATGATGACCTTGGGTTGCACCAAGTCTGAAACCAAGTGGATTTATTTTTTGTCCCATAATCCCCCACTACTATATATATCGTGAAACGTGACATCTGTTTGTATTTTTTTTTTATTCATTCGATTTTTTTTAAGCATAACATAATATAGCGTATTTGTATTTTTTATAATATGAAATATTCTTCCTTTAAGTATTCCTCAGCTCTAATTTATAGAATTTCCTTTTATCTATTTCTTCCTCTTCATCTAAAGATATATCTTTCAATACAATAGTTATATGACAAGTGGATCTTTTTATAGGATAACCCCGTCCTCGAGCCCGGGGCTTTAATTTTTTCACAGTTGTGCCCTCGTTGACTTCGGCTTTACTAATGATTAAACTTGTTTCGTTCAAACCCTTATTGTGATTAGCATTTGCTGCTGCAGAATAAACCAATTTTAAAATGGCATAACATGCTCGATAAGGCATAAGTTCTAGTATCATAAGTGTTTCTTCATAGGACCGCCCACGAATTTGATCAATTACTCTTCTCGCTTTGTGAGCAGACATACATATATGTTGACCTAAAGTGTATACTTCTGTATATTTCTTCACCTTTCTCTTCTGTATCATAAGATTCACCTCTCATTAATGAACGATAAGCATCTATATTTTTTTATTTTTTAATTAATTATTAACGACGGGATCTATTATCATTTTTCGCATGCCCCCGGAAATTTAGAGTAGGTGCAAATTCTCCCAATTTATGTCCTACCATACGATCCGTTATATAAATAGG